AATTGTGGATTCTAGTATTCAGCGAAAGGTTACACCTAGGGGTAGGGGTTCTTTCTGTATTATGGGTTAATAGGACTCTACTATTACTAGTACTACTAATAGGCAGCATAGGGGAAGACGCACTACATTTAGGAATCAACAACACGAAAACTTTGTTAGAAATTACCCCTTGCTTATGTGCTCGGGAATAAAAGAATGGTTGGGATAACAAGCACCCATCTCGTTTGTACTTTGGATATTCGTATAACCGTCGAAGGGTGTTGAAGTGACTAATTCCTTGAAATTAGAAAGCGTTGAAAACAAAGAAATTGTTGGAGGTATCCTTTCATTTCTATCTAGTCTATCTAATCCCAATAGGCTTAGTGTTAAGAAAAGATCTCTTGCAGGAAGGTTGGCTAGAGATTTCTTGTAAAAACACTAGCCCCGGCCAGTTCATAATGAGAATATTTTAATATTTTTTGGATTACATCTATTATTCTCCTTATGCACATAGGGTGGAGCTGTATGAGATGCAAATCTCACGTACGGTTCTGAAACGGAGGGGTTTAAAACGGAACGACGACCGTAACGAATGTCAGCTCAATCCGAAGGAAATTATGCGGAAGCTTTACAGAATTATTATGAAGCTATGCGACTAGAAATTGATCCCTATGATCGAAGTTATATACTCTATAATATAGGCCTTATTCACACAAGTAATGGAGAACATACGAAAGCTTTGGAATATTATTTTCGAGCACTGGAACGAAACCCATTCTTACCACAAGCTTTTAACAATATGGCCGTGATCTGTCATTACGTGCGGCTATCTCTACTATAGAAACAAAAAAAGAAAGAACAACTCTACTAGTAACGACTGTAAAAAGCTAGGCTTTCTACATATACATCGTCTAAAATAACGATTTATCTTAGCTGTAGTAAAGAAAGACACTTGATAGGAGTCGAAATACGCCTAGTTACTTTTTCTATGGATAAAAAGGATCTAATTGATAGAAGAAGCGCCGTAAAGATCAATTCCCCGGGTTTAGGCCCATACAATAAAAACTGCGTACTACTTATGTTTATGTCAGGATCGTAGATATCCTTATCGCATAATGTGAGATAAAGATTAGGAATCGACTTATGTAATAGAGTTGATCCCCTAAGATTTTGGGCAGCGGTGTAGGATCAAATCCCAAGGATGGTAAGTCTTTTTCGTATGACGGAAAGTCTTTTTCAAAAATTCTATATAAATTTTTATATGAAACCGAGATAGTTACTTTTCAGAAAATTCTAATGATAAGGGAACTTTATTCTTCTGACGGTGGGACAAAAGATAAAACTAAATAAAATGGATTAGGAATCCCATTTTTAGTTTGAAACTCATGTAATTAACCTCTTTTGGCTAACCCTAAAAAATTGAATAGATCCATAGAAATCTCATTCATTAGGTATATTAAAATGGCACACCAAAAGACTTGATTGCCGAGCCGTATGAGGTAGGAAACTCTCAAGTACGGTTCTAAGGGAAGGAATTTACCTACCTATTCCGACCGAGGAGAACAGGCCATTCGCCAGGGAGATTCGGAAATAGCGGAAGCTTGGTTTGACCAAGCGGCCGAATACTGGAAACGTGCTATATCGCTTACTCCCGGTAATTATATTGAAGCACACAATTGGTTGAAGATCACGAGGCGTTTCGGATAAAAAAAGCCGACGCCTTTTAGTTTTATGCTTTTAGTTTTATGAATGAATTGTCTATTTAGTATTTAAATTGTTTAGCTATGTATATTATTATAGATCCTTTTATCATTTTTGTTAAAATGAATTGTTTGTTTGTCCTATCAGTCAAAAAAAAAACGGATCATTCCTTTGGGAAGACCCAATTCAATTAATCAATTAAAGAATTTCATTATACCCCTTCTAAGCTAAGTGCTTTATTTCATCTGGTATTTCGTAGTCACAAAAAAGATACAAAAAGTACAAAATATACCCCTTCTTCATTTTTATTATTTTCTTAATTATTATTATTATTACAAAGAAACGTAACTTTCGAATGACTAAGTCTATATACCGGGATATCTCTTAGTAATGCCTTCTGGCGCAGTTTGGTTTGTGATTTGAAAGAGAATGATTAATATTATCTATGTAAAAAGAAAAGGTGAAAGAGATGAATCTAAAAACGTCTAATTAAGATATATATGACTATACGCTCGGTTACACAAAGCAAACAGCCGTTTTTGCATCAATCCAAAATAGAAAAAAAGTTTTATAAGATTCTAACGGTCCGTTGGGCGCCTATTAGCTATGTCATAATAGATGCGAACACTTGCCCCGAATCGACTGCCCGATCAGAATTGCTCTAGTGAATAACTAAAGAAAATAGATAGATGGGAGATAGAAAAATCGAAGAGAAATAAAGTAATTACTAAATTACTATGTAATTAATTATAGAACTCTCTTTTACTAATTATTTGACTGTTGGCGGGTTTCTTTGTATGTGTTGTCCGGAAAGAGGAGG